AATGAAGTGCCTGATTAAAAGGGCTATTTTGATAGAATAGATTATGTAAGCTTTTACCTTCATTACATTTAACAGAATTAAACTGTTTCTTGAAGCATCAAAAACCTCTGTACATCATATACTAAAATGTATCTTAAAAAGATAAGCTAATTAAGCTATTGGGTTCATACCCCAAGTATAAAGGTTTTAATCCTTTTCTTTTTAATTTTTAAATTTTATAAATTATTGTTTTTTTCTACTATAATTATCGGAACCTTAATCTCAATCTCCTCCAATTCTTGGATAGGTATGTGAATAGGACTGGAAATTAATTTATTGTCTATTATCCCTCTAATAAACAATAATAAAAATGCCCTCTCAGTCGAAGCTTCACTTAAATACTTCATTACCCAAGCTATTGCTTCTACAATTATTTTATTCTCAATTATTATAATATCCCTCTCATTTGATATTAAATGAATTGAATCTTCATACAGTTTAATTTTTAATTCAGCATTACTTACAAAAATAGGAAGAGCCCCATTCCATTTTTGATTCCCCGAAGTAATAGAAGGATTAAATTGATTTAACTGCTTAATCCTTCTTACATGACAAAAAATTGCCCCTATAGTACTTATTACCTACAATTTTAATATACCACTATTTTTCTCAACAATTATTATTTTAAGAATACTAGTAAGAGGAATTATAGGTCTAAACCAAATTAGACTACGTAAAATCCTAGCTTTTAGATCAATTAATCATATTGCTTGAATATTAGCCTCAATATTCTCTATAGAAACAACATGGTTACTATACTTTTTAATTTACACTATTATTTCTATTAATATTGTAGTAATTTTTAAAATTCTTAATATTTTCTACATTAGACAAATTTTTTTAGCCCTAAAAAAAAATATTTTAATTAAAATTTTCTTCATAATAAATTTTTTAAGATTAGGAGGACTACCCCCATTCCTAGGATTTTTCCCTAAATGAATTACTATTCAAGGATTAATTGAAAGAAAATTTTATTTATTAGCATTTTTAATAGTAATTTTAACCTTATTAACTCTTTACTACTACATACGGCTAATTTTCAGAACATTAATAATTAATACCTTAGAAACTAATTACCACTTAAGAATTAAAAATAACTACTTCGTAATTTTCCTAACAAATTTCATTTCTATCATCGGTCTAGTGTTTTGCACAATAATATTTAACTTCTGTTAAGGATTTAAGTTAAATATAAACTCGAAGCCTTCAAAGCTTCAAATAAAGACCGACCTTTAAGCCTTAGGGATTACCCACCTTCAAATTTGCAATTTAAAATCATTTTTTTAGTTTGACTATAAGACTTTTTGGTAGAAGAATTTAAAATTCGTGAATAAATTTACAGTTTATCGCCTATGGCTCAGCCATTCTACCGAATAAATGACTATTCTCAACAAACCATAAGGATATTGGAACTCTTTATTTTATTTTTGGTGCATGAGCAGGAATAGTAGGTATATCTCTAAGAATCTTAATTCGAGCTGAATTAAGAACCCCAGGAACTCTACTTGGAGATGACCAAATATATAATGTTATTGTCACAGCACATGCTTTCATTATAATTTTCTTCATAGTTATACCAATTGTTATTGGTGGATTTGGAAATTGATTAGTCCCATTAATGCTAGGAGCCCCAGATATAGCCTTTCCTCGAATAAATAATATGAGATTTTGATTACTCCCTCCATCATTATCTCTATTATTAGTAAGAAGAATGGTTGAAAGAGGTGCAGGAACAGGTTGAACTGTTTACCCTCCACTGTCCTCTAATATCGCTCATGGCGGATCTTCTGTTGATCTAGCTATTTTTAGATTACACCTAGCAGGTATTTCCTCAATTCTTGGTGCTGTTAATTTTATTACTACAATCATTAATATACGATCATCAGGAATAACATTTGATCGAATACCTTTATTTGTTTGATCTGTAGCCATTACTGCTTTACTACTTCTACTATCATTACCTGTTTTAGCAGGAGCTATTACAATACTTTTAACTGATCGAAATTTAAATACTTCCTTCTTCGACCCAGCAGGAGGAGGAGACCCAATTTTATACCAACATTTATTTTGATTTTTCGGTCACCCTGAAGTTTATATTCTAATTTTACCAGGATTTGGTATAATCTCTCACATTATTAGACAAGAAAGAGGTAAAAAGGAAACATTTGGTTGTTTAGGAATAATTTATGCTATAATAGCAATTGGATTATTAGGATTCGTAGTATGAGCTCACCATATGTTCACTGTTGGAATAGATGTTGATACCCGAGCTTACTTTACTTCAGCCACTATAATTATTGCAGTACCTACCGGTATTAAAATTTTCAGATGACTAGCAACTCTTCATGGAACACAAATTAATTACTCACCTTCAATACTATGAGCATTAGGATTTGTATTCCTATTTACAGTAGGAGGATTAACTGGTGTAGTATTGGCTAATTCTTCAATTGATGTTATTCTTCATGATACTTATTATGTTGTAGCTCATTTTCATTACGTTTTATCTATAGGTGCAGTATTTGCAATTATAGGAGGATTAGTTCAATGATTCCCATTATTTACAGGTTTAACTTTAAATGAAAAATTCTTAAAAATCCAATTCTTAACAATATTTATTGGAGTAAATCTAACATTCTTCCCCCAACATTTTTTAGGGTTAGCCGGTATACCTCGACGATATTCAGATTATCCCGATGCTTACACTACATGAAATATTGTTTCATCTATAGGATCATTCATTTCAATAGTAAGAATTTTCTTCCTTCTATTTATTATTTGAGAAGGATTTGTTTCAATACGAAAAAGAATCTCTTCAGTTAATTTAACTTCATCTATTGAATGATTACAATCTATACCTCCTGCCGAACATAGATACTCCGAACTTCCAATACTTTCAAACTTCTAATGTGGCAGATTAGTGCGGTGGATTTAAGTCCCAAGTATAAAGTTTATGCTTTCTTTAGAAGTAATGGCAACATGAAAAACTTTAACTACTCAAGATAGAGCTTCTCCATTAATGGAACAATTAACATTTTTACATGATCATACTTTAATAATTTTACTTATAATTACAGTATTAGTAGGTTATTTAATAGGAAGATTATTCTTTAATAAATTTAATTATCGATACCTTTTAGAAGGACAAACTATTGAATTTATTTGAACTGTATTACCTGCCGTAACATTAATTTTTATTGCTTTACCCTCTCTTCGACTTTTATACTTATTAGATGAAATTAATAATCCTGTAGTAACTATTAAAACTATTGGACATCAATGATATTGATCATATGAATACACAGATTTTAGAAATATTGAATTTGACTCCTATATAATTCCCACAAATGAATTAAAACCTTACGAATTTCGACTTTTAGATGTTGATAATCGAATTGCTGTTCCCTATAATTCACAAATTCGAATACTAGTAACAGCTGCTGACGTTCTTCATTCATGAACAATTCCAGCTATTAGAGTTAAAATTGATGCTACACCTGGTCGATTAAACCAAGTTAGATTTTTTTTAAACCGAGCTGGAATCTTTTTTGGTCAATGTTCTGAAATTTGTGGAGCAAATCATAGATTTATACCTATTGTTATAGAAAGAATTTCTCCAAATTACTTTATTAAATGAATCTCAATAATAAGAGAAGTTTAACATTAGATGGCTGAAAGTAAGTACTGGTCTCTTAAACCATTTAATAGTAAATTAACGAATACTTCTAATGGAAAAATTTAGTTAAGTTTATAACGTTAGTTTGTCAATCTAAAATCATTAATTAAATTAATAATTTTTAATTCCACAAATAGCACCAATAAACTGATTAATTTTATTTATTATATTCATAATAATTTTTTTAATATTTAATAGAATAAATTATTTCTCATTTAAATATCCAACAAAGAAATCTTCATCGGATAAAAACTTATTTAAATTAAATTGAAAATGATAACAAACCTATTTAGATCTTTTGATCCATCAACAAGATTTGGTCTTTCCTTAAATTGACTAAGAACATTTTTAGGATTAATATTTATTCCTTCAATATTTTGATTAATTCCATCACGTTGAAACTATTTATGAATTAAAATTACTAATACCTTACATTTAGAATTCAAAACATTAATTGGGCCATTTCATCAAGGAAGAACATTAATTTTTATTAGATTATTCACAATAATTATATTTAATAATTTCTTAGGATTATTTCCTTATGTTTTTACTAGATCAAGACATATATCTATAACTTTAGCATTAGCTTTACCTCTTTGATTAAGATTCATAGTTTATGGATGAATTAATAATACAATCCATATATTTGCACATTTAGTACCTCAAGGTACTCCACCTGTTCTTATACCTTTTATAGTATGTATTGAAACAATTAGAAATGTTATTCGACCAGGAACATTAGCTGTTCGATTAGCAGCAAATATAATTGCCGGACATCTTCTAATAACATTATTAGGTAACACTGGTGCTTCATTGCCATTAGTTTTAATTAATCTTCTTATTATTGTTCAACTTCTACTACTAGTTTTAGAATCAGCAGTAGCTATTATTCAATCTTACGTATTTGCAGTTCTTAGAACATTATACTCTAGAGAAGTAGTTTAATGCATAGACACAAAAATCATCCATATCATCTTGTTGATGTTAGACCATGACCTCTTTTAGGAGCTTTTAGAGCAATAATTACTATAATCGGTTTAATTAAATGATTCCATATATACACATCTGATTTATTTTTACTAGGAACTTTAACTACAATACTAATTATATACCAATGATGACGAGATGTATCTCGTGAAGGAACATTTCAAGGACTTCATACTTATAGAGTAACAATAGGATTACGATGAGGAATAATTTTATTTATTACTTCAGAAGTATTTTTTTTTATTTCTTTCTTCTGAGGATTCTTCCATAGAAGACTTTCTCCTTCTATTGAATTAGGAATAATGTGACCTCCAAAGGGAATCGAAACATTTAACCCTATTCAAATTCCTCTTCTTAATACATTAATTCTTATTACTTCAGGATTAACAGTAACCTGAGCTCATCATAGATTAATAGAAAATAACTTTAAACAAGTTACACAAAGATTATTTTTAACAGTAATTTTAGGAATTTACTTTTCTATTCTTCAAGGATATGAATATATAGAAGCTCCTTTTACTATTGCAGATGCAGTTTATGGATCATCATTTTTTATAGCTACAGGATTCCATGGAATCCACGTTATTATTGGAACATCATTTTTACTAGTATGTTTAATTCGGCATATAAATAACCATTTTTCATGCATTCATCACTTTGGATTTGAAGCTGCTGCATGATACTGACACTTTGTTGATGTAGTATGACTATTTCTTTACATTTCTTTATACTGATGAGGTAGATAAATATTTATATAGTATAAAAATTATTTTTGACTTCCAATCAAAAGATCTAATAAAATTTAGTATAAATAATTTTATTTATTTTTTACATAGCATTAATCCTTTTCACTATCTCAATAATTATAATAACAGCAGCCAGAATTCTCTCTAAAAAAACCTTTATAGATCGAGAAAAAAGAAGACCTTTCGAATGTGGATTTGATCCAAAAAATTCTGCCCGACTACCTTTTTCCCTTCAATTTTTCCTAATTGCTGTAATTTTTTTAATTTTTGACGTAGAAATTACATTATTAATCCCATTAATTCTGATATTAAAAATTTCTAGATTAATAAATATTTTCTTAATTAGAGTATTTTTTATTAGAATTCTTCTAATCGGCCTATATCATGAATGAAATCAAGGAGCTTTAAATTGAGTTATTTAGGATAATAGTTAATTATAACATTTAACTTGCACTTAAAAAGTACTGATCTAATCAGTTTATCTTAAAATAAGAAACAAATTATTGTATTTAGTTTCGACCTAAAAATTTGGCCTAGGGGGGCCCTTATTTAACCATTAATTGAAACCAAAATAGAGGTAAATCACTGTTAATGATTAAATTGAGAAATTTCTCCAATTAAGGGAATATGGGAATCAAAAATAAGCTTCTAACTTAATTTTTTAGCGATGAAACTTCGTTAATATTTCTATTTATATAGTTTAATAAAAACATTATACTTTCACTATAAAATTAGAATATTATTTTCTTATAAATATCTAAAAATAAAATTTATTTCCTTAGTATCTTCAGTACTATGCTCTAAATATAAGCTATTTAAATAAAATATATAAATAAATAAAAATACAACTCAAATTACTAATATAATTAAGTATACCTTAATATTGTTATTAAATAAAAATTGAAGGAATATTGAAGAATTTTTTATATTATTAAAAATATTTTGACCTCCTAAATATTCTGATCAACCTTGATCAATATTTAAGTAAATCTTCTTCCCTAAATTTAATATTCTAAAATTAACCCCAAATGTTGATAAAATTGGTATATTTCATATTGAAGAAAAAAATAATGAATACCTTAAATTATCAAATGATTTTAAAGAATAATTTAAAGAAAATTTAGAAAATTCATAACCAATTCAAGCCCCAACTACGGAAACAATTAAAGCCATTGTTTTCATATAAAATGGTAAACAAATAAAATAAGGGATAGGAAAAATTAATCATATTAATATTCTTCCTCCTGTGATAACTAAAAAAATTAAACCTCCTATACCCTTTAATATAATAAACCCTGAATCTCTAATTCTATTTAATCTTAAATAATTAAAATCTCCTATTAAAGAATAATATATTAAACGAAATGTATAACAAGCTGTTAACCCAGTAGAAATAAAAAAAATTAAATAAATATAAATATTTAAATAATTTATTGATAAAACTTCTAAAATTAAATCCTTTGAATAAAACCCCGATATAAAAGGTAACCCACATAAAGATAAATTAGAAATATTAAAAAAACAACAAGTTAAAGGTATTTGAGTTACTAAAGACCCTATAAATCGAATATCTTGACAATTATTCAAATTATGAATAATACAGCCTGCACATATAAATAAAGTAGCCTTAAATAATGCATGAGTTAATAAATGAAAAAAAGCCAAATTTAATTCTCCTAAAGCTAAAATTCTTATTATCAACCCTAATTGTCTTAAAGTAGATAGAGCAATAATTTTTTTTAAATCAAATTCAAAATTTGCTCCTAACCCAGCTATAAATATAGTTATTCTCCCAATAAATAATAAAATTATTATTAAATTTAATCTTATTGCTCTTCTAAACCGAATTAATAAGTAAACACCTGCTGTAACTAAAGTTGAAGAATGTACTAAAGATGAAACAGGGGTAGGAGCCGCTATAGCAGCTGGTAACCAAGAAGAAAATGGAATTTGAGCTCTTTTAGTTATAGCTGCTAAAACTACTAAATAAGAAATTAATTCCATAGAAAAATCTCTCTTTATACATTCAATATAAAAAATATAATTTCATCTACCATAATTTAATATTCAAGCAATTGATATTAATAAAGCTACATCACCAATTCGATTAGTTAAAGCTGTTAATATACCTGCATTAAAAGATTTAACATTTTGATAGTAAATAACTAAACAATAAGAAACTAACCCCAATCCATCTCAACCTAATAAAATTCTAATTAAATTAGGTCTAATAATTAATAATATTATTGATAAAACAAATATAGAAACTAATATAATAAATCGATTAATATTTAAATCACCTTCTATGTATTCCTTTCTATAAAATACTACTATTGAAGAAATAAACAACACAAATCTTATAAATAATAAAGATATTCAATCTAATAAAATTGTTATAATAATAGATCTAGAATTAATCGTTAATAACTCAAATTCTAAAATTATTCTATAATTTAAGACTATAAAGTATAATCTTCTAAAAAAAGTTGTCAATCTAAAAAATAAAAATAAAGCAAAATAAACTAAACAAATTGATAAAATTATCTAAAATGAAAAAATCATATCTTTGGTTCCACAAACCAATATTTTTAATAAACTATTTAAATAAATTCATAAAGCAAAATATTCTCCCTTTAAAATTAATATATTTAAAGGTAATCAATGTAATAATAATAGTAAAAATTCACGAACTGAACCTATAGAAAATATATATAAACCAGAGTAAATTTTCCCATGTTGAGTATAAGCATATAAATATAAAGAATAAGCAGCTCTAAAAAATGATATTAATGAAAGTATTAATATACAAATATATCTTCATCTTACTAATCTATTAATTAGTATAATTTCTCCTAATAAATTTAATGACGGAGGAGCTGCTATATTTGATGATCTTAATAAAAATCATCATAGTGTTATTCTTGGTATTAAATTAATTAAACCCTTATTTAAATAAATTCTTCGTCTTAAAATTCGCTCATAAGAAATATTAGCTAAACAAAATAACCCAGAAGAACAAAGGCCATGAGCTAATATTATAACTAAAGCACCACATAACCCTCAATAGTTTAAAGTTATAATACCTCCTAAAACTAGCCCTATATGAGCTACCGAAGAGTAAGCAATTAAAGACTTTATATCACTTTGACGTAAACAAATTAATGAAACAAAAAATCCCCCAATTATTCTAATTATAATAAAAATAAAATTAATTTTTATACCAATTTCTAAAAATAATACTATTAATCGTATTATACCGTAACCCCCAAGCTTTAATATTACACCTGCTAAAATTATAGAGCCTGAAACTGGTGCTTCAACATGAGCCTTAGGTAATCATAAATGTACAAAATATATTGGTATTTTTACTAAAAATACAAAATTTATACAAATATAAAATATAAAAGTATTTAAAGGTTTATTTATTAAAAATAAATTTAAAGTATTAAAATTTAAATAATAATAAAAAATACAAATTAGTATAGGTAAAGAAGCAAATAAAGTGTAAAATAATAAATATGTACCAGCTTGAATTCGCTCAGGTTGGTACCCTCAGCCAATAATTAACACTAATACAGGAATTAATCTTATTTCAAAAAATAAATAAAAAATAAATAAATTTGTTGACCCAAAAGCACAATATAATGAAATTAATAATATAATTATAAAAAATCTAAATAAATTAGAATAATAATTTTTATTATATAATTTTGATCTCGCTAAGATTATTAAAGAACAAATTCAAAATCTTAATAAAATTATAATATATCTCAGTAAATCATTCCCTAAAAAGTATCTAATATTTGAAACTAAATAGTTAAATCTAAAATTAGTTAAAAATAATAAAGTTATAAAAAAGTATAAATATTGATTTAATCAAAACATAGATTTATTAAATCTGATTGGGATCATAAAAATTATTATAAATAAAAACTTTATCATAATATATTAAAAGTATTAAAATAATCATTACCATGAGTTCGAATTAAAGAAACTAGAATAGATAAACCTAAAGCACCTTCACAAACTCTTATTGTTAAAAAAATTATTCTAAAATAATATTCATTATTAAAATATCTCAAATAAATAAATAAATTAAAATATAAAGATAAAACAATAAATTCTAATCTTAATAACATCAAAAGAAAATGCTTACGTTTAATACAAAATACTAATAAACCTGAAAAATACATAATTACAGAAAATAAAAAAATTAACATTAGTTTTAATAATTTAATATAAAATTTTGGTCTTGTAAATCAAATATAAGGTTTAACCTTTTAAAACTTCAGAGAAAAGAAATTCTTCCTATCTTTAATCTCCAAAATTAAAATTTTAATAAACTATTCTCTGCATCATTATAATAATAATAATATCGCTAATACTATCATTTACATTTATTTTTATATCTCACCCTCTTTCTATAGGTCTAATTCTTCTTTCTCAAACAATTTTAATCGCCTTAATTTCAGGTATTATTAGAATAAATTTTTGATTTTCTTATATTTTATTTCTGATTATAATTGGAGGAATGCTAGTTTTATTTATTTATATAACAAGAGTAGCATCAAATGAAAAATTTAAATTTTCAATTTTAATTACTATTATAAATTTAAGTATTATAATTTTATTCTTACCATTAAATTTTATTGATAATATATTAATTTACGCAAACAACTTAAATATAGAAAATATTATAAATGAAGAAATTTTCTTAAGATTAAGAAAATTCTTTAATTACCCTTCAAGAATTATTTTAATAATAATAATTATCTACTTATTTATTACATTAATTGCAGTTGTTAAAATTACTAATATTTCTTATGGTCCTCTACGTCAAAAATTCTAATGAAAATACCTCTACGATTAAAATCTCCCCTTCTTAAAATTGTTAATAATTCTTTAATTGATTACCCTACTCCCTCTAATATTTCAGCATGATGAAATTTTGGCTCTCTATTAGGATTATGTTTAATTATTCAAATTGTAACAGGAATTTTTTTAGCAATACATTACACAGCTAATGTTGATTTAGCATTTAATAGAGTTATTCATATTTGCCGTGACGTAAATTATGGGTGATTAATCCGAACATTACATGCTAATGGTGCTAGATTTTTTTTTATTTGTATTTATATACATGTTGGACGAGGGTTATATTATGGTTCTTACAATCTTGAACTAGCCTGAAGAGTTGGAGTTATTATCTTATTTATAGTAATAGCAACTGCCTTTTTAGGGTATGTTTTACCATGAGGACAAATGTCATTTTGAGGGGCTACTGTAATTACAAATTTACTTTCAGCTATCCCTTACCTAGGTATAGATATTGTTCAATGATTATGAGGAGGATTTGCTGTTGATAATGCAACTCTAACTCGATTTTTCACATTACACTTCCTTTTACCTTTTATTGTAGCTGCTTTAACTATTATTCATTTATTATTTTTACATCAAACAGGATCAAATAATCCAATTGGAGTTAATGGTAATATTGATAAAATCCCTTTCCATCCTTATTTCACTTTCAAGGATCTATTTGGGTTTATTATTATAACAATAATTTTAACATTATTAACTCTTATTAACCCTTATATATTAGGTGACCCTGATAATTTTATCCCAGCAAACCCTCTTGTAACTCCTGTTCATATTCAACCAGAATGATATTTCTTATTTGCATACGCAATTCTACGTTCCATCCCAAATAAACTTGGAGGCGTAATCGCCTTAGTAATATCTATTGCTATCTTAATTTTTATGCCTTTTACTAACAAAAAGAAAATTCAAAGAACTCAATTTTACCCAATCAATAAATTATTATTTTGATCTCTTCTTTCTATTGTAATTTTATTAACATGAATTGGAGCACGACCAGTTGAAGACCCTTATATTTTAATTGGGCAAATTCTTACTGTTCTGTATTTTTTATATTATATTATTAACCCAATTATTGCTAATATTTGAGATTCAATTTTATTTAATTAGTTAATGAACTTGTTATAAGTGTATATTTTGAAAATATAAAAAAGAGTTAAATTCTCTATTAACTTAGTACTAAATTTTATTAACTAAAGTAATAAAGAGAAAATAAACATTTTTAACCCTGAAAAAAAAAATAAATAATTTAAAGAAACAGGTAAAAATCTTTTTCATGCTAAATATATTAATTTATCATAACGAAATCGAGGCAATGTCCCTCGAACCCAAATTCATAAAAAAGATATAAATCTAAGCTTTAAGAAAAATATTCATGAATAAATGTCTCCACCTAAAAATAAAATACAACATAGTATTCTTATAAATAAAATTCTAGCGTATTCAGCCAAAAAAATTAATGCAAAACCCCCTCCTCTATATTCTACATTAAACCCTGAAACTAATTCAGATTCCCCTTCGGCAAAATCAAAAGGAGTTCGATTAGTTTCAGCTAATCTTGAAACAAATCAAATTATTCTTAATGGTAAACATAAAAATACTAACCATAAATAATTTTGATATTTTATAAAATCCAATATATTTAATCTTGTTGTTAAAAATAAAAAAGATAATAAAATTAATGATAATCTCACTTCATAAGAAATAGTTTGAGCTACAGAACGTAGCCCACCTAAAAGAGAATAATTAGAATTTGAAGACCATCCTGCAATCATAATAGTGTAAACTCTTAATCTTGAACAACATAAAAAAAATAAAAACCCTAAATTAAAATTAATTAAAACTCTAAAAAAAGGTATACACATTCATAATAATAAAGATAAAAATAAATTAAATACAGGAGAAAGATAATAAGAATTAAAATTTGATATAATTGGATAAATTCTTTCCTTTGTAAATAATTTAATAGCATCACTGAATGGCTGAGGAATTCCTATAAAACCAACCTTATTAGGACCTTTACGAATTTGGATATAACCTAAAACTTTTCGTTCTAATAAAGTTAAAAATGCAACTCCAACTAATACACAAATAATTAAAATTAACCCTCTAATAAATATTAAAATTAAATCTTTAAAAAACAAGTATTACTTGTAATTTTAACTACATAATTAAATTCTAAATTTAATGCACTAATCTGCCAAAGCAATATATTAGTAACATTCATTGTTAAATAAATTTTATAAATATTTGGTCCTTTCGTACTAAAATATTTAATTTTTTTAAAGATAGAAACCAACCTGGCTCACACCGGTTTAAACTCAGATCATGTAAAATATTAAAGGTCGAACAGACCTAAAATTTTAGCTTCTACACCAAAACTTAATTTTAATCCAACATCGAGGTCGCAAACTTCTTTTTCGATTTGAACTCTTTAAAGAAATTACGCTGTTATCCCTAAGGTAATTTAATCTTGTAATCATAAAAAATGGATCAATAAATCATAAATTAATGTTTTAATTAAAGAAAAGTTTATTAAATTTTCCTATCACCCCAATAAAATAAATTTTAATATTTTAAACTCTAAGATTCTTAATATTTAAAATAACAAAATTTATAAAACTCTATAGGGTCTTCTCGTCTTTTAAAATTATTTAAGCTTTTTAACTTAAATATAAAATTCTAATAAAATTAACTTGAGACAGTATTTTTCTCGTTCAACCATTCATTCCAGCTTTCAATTAAAAAACTAATTATTATGCTACCTTCGCACGGTCAAAGTACCGCGGCCATTTAAAATTCAGTGGGCAGGTCAGACTTTAAATTAAATTCAAAAAGACATGTTTTTAATAAACAGGCGAAAAAAGTATTTGCCGAGTTCCTTAAATTAACCTATATATATTAATATATTTATAAATTAAATTATACTAATTTTATCATTATTACATTTATTTTTAAATTAAATAAATTATTTAAATAAAAAATTTAAAATAAATAAAAATCAAATTTATATAAAAATTAATTACAACAAACTATTATAGATGAAAATTTCTAATCCTACATTTTTTTATATAAAAATTTTATTTATAAAAATTTATTTTTAAGCTTATCCCCAAAAATATTTTTTATTAATTTAATAAAATTTATTACTAAATCTTATAATTTAATAAATAGAATTTAATTCTTTTCTTTAAAAACTAGATATATTTAAAAACGAATAACGTTTCATTACTAAAAAACTATTTTAAATATTTATTTTACAATAAAATTTATAATTTTTTAGCTCTTTTAAAATCGAGAAAATTAAATATTTAATTATTAATTAATAAACCCTGATACACAAGGTACAAAAAATAAATTTTTCTTTTAAAAACATAAATTTTCATTTTTTTAAAATTTCTATCACTATACTAATAAACTATAATAAAAATAATTTTTTCTAAAACTATAATAAAACTAAAAAATATTTTTTTTATAAATATATGAATAATAATTGAATACGCTCAAATTAAATTGAGTTTCACAATTAACCTTTTAATGTAAATAAAATACTTTATCCAAAGCTCTAATTTGCCTTACCAGGCACACTTTCCAGTACGCCTACTATGTTACGACTTATCTCACTTTAAATGAGAGCGACGGGCGATATGTGCATATTTTAGAGCTAAAATCATAATATTAATTTAAATATTATTACTTTCAAATCCACCTTCATAAAACTTTTCATATTTTAATCCGTTTAAATATAATTATTGTAACCCATTTCTGCTTGTTTATAAGCTACACCTTGATCTGATTTTCTTTATTATAAAAAATTTTGAATATTCAATTTCTTTAAAAATATTCAACTGACGACGATATACAAACTAATAAAACAAGTATAATAAATCGTGGAATATCAATTATAGAACAGGTTCCTCTGAAAAGACTAAAATACCGCCAAAATCTTTAATTTTCAAGAACATAACTACTACTAGTTTAGCATTTTAAATTTACATTTTCAATAATAGGGTATCTAATCCTAGTTTAAAACAAAATTTAATAGCATCTAAATTTTTAATCAAAATTAATTAAAATTTAAAATTTCACTTAACAAACCCCAATGTATATTTGAAAAATTAAATTATTACTATCAACTAAAAATAATTAATTATATTATCTGTGTAACCGCAACTGCTGGCACAAATTTTGTTAATATTATTATGCGTTTCTAAATCTAAGCCCCCCTTAATTTATAAAACTACTTACTGTGAATTAATAAAAATTTTAATATTAACTATTTAAACCAATACCCCTGAATACAAAAATTAACATATAACTAAAAGCATAAACTAATCCCCCAAGCTAGATTAAAACTTTATCTATAGTTTAATTTATTTTAACCTTTATTATATATAGACCTTAAAATTAAATTAATTTATTTAAATAAATTTTAAAAATTACAAGACCAAAAAATCAAACTAAAAATAAAATATTTGAAGTTTACTGCTTGACTTAAGCGAGTACCCCCCCCTTATTTTAGAAAATTAACTTAGGATTTACTAATAAATTTAAATTATATTAAATTCACTAACATTTTCTCTTGTCAAAAAATTACCAGGTAATTAAATAGTAATTTATGATCTTAATATAAATTTTAAATATTTTAAATATAAAAAAAATAAAATTTAATAAAACTAATACTTGAAATTATAACACAAAATTTAACTTAGGATTCACGTTCAACCCCCCTAAATTTTAAGGGTACTCCCCCCCACAATTTAGAAACTTTAATAGCAATTTCTTAATAAATTTTTAAGAACCCTCTTTATTGCTTTAAATTTTCTACTATTTAATAAAAAAAATTAATCTAATTTAATTAACTTAAAAATTTAACCCTAATATTTAAATTCAAGAGAAATTCTAAACAAATAAAAAAATATAAACCCCCTTTTTTCAAAAAATTGCTTTAAACCATATTTCCTAATGTATAAAATATTTTTTTTTAAATTTTTCCCATCAAGTACATCCCAAAAAAATTCACCCCTCAATGAATAAATATTGAAATTTCCTTTTTAAAAATTTAAATTATTAAATTTTCTAATAGCTTAAAATTTTCCCTCCAAAACTCTACACTACGCTCAACGAAAACTCAAATATTTTTATTAGAAAAAAAATTGGTCAACTTTTAATTTTCAACTACTAAATTTTATTATCTTCAGACAAATGTTTGAAATCTCTACTACCCCACTTTTTCAAAATTTTCAAAAATTGATTTGTCGATTTTTTCTAAAATTCAAAATTCAAAACATTGAGATTACGTTCAAAATCACGAAAATTATTTTTTTTTCAAAAAAAAATTCCAAATTTATTGAAATTACGTTCAAAAAAAAATAAAAAAATTTTTTGGGGGCCCCTAAATTTTTTCAAAAAAAAGGTACTAGCAAATCCCAATAATTTTAATTTCAAATATTTGAATTTTCCCAAAAACGATAATTTTTCAAATTTTAGCTACAACGGAAATCTCAAACTAAATTTTTGAAACATTAAAAAATCCATCCAAATCTCATTCATGAAAAATTTTCGAAATTTCAATTTCAATTTGAACCGAAACGCAAACAATCCAAAAATTTAATTGGATTTCAATCTTGGCAAAAATTAAAATTAAACCATATTAGCAAATTATTAATATTTTTATGATTAACTTGACATTTTCAGCTTTAAGGCCCCTCAACCTAAAACCTTATAAAAATAAAAAATTAAATTTAAAATATTTGAAAAAATAGAACAAACCCCCCTCATTAACAAACTTCAAATATTTTACTTTTAATACACAAAAACCAAACAAACATTTTTTTAAAAAAATTAGTGAACCAATTTAACTAACTAATTTTTAAATTATTTAAATTCCCGTTATAGAGCTTTTTTGAACGCAATTCCCAATAATTTGAACAATTTTTCCCCCTAAAATTTTCAAATTTTTAATTTTTTTTTAAACCACTTTCCAAGCTCAGTTAAAACTTTACCTATAATTAAATTTCTATAAACTTTATAAATTATAAGCCCGTAAAATCAATAATTTAAAAAATTAAAATACTTTCATACGCGTAAATATATATATACAAAAAAAGATTCCACTTGTTATATATAAAGGTTATACAGTAATATAATTTTTATATATAGGTTTTTCGACATCCTCAACTTCCATTTTTTGATTTTAACGGGAATTTTTTTTTAAACCAACTTTTCAAATATTATTTTCAAGGAAAATTTTTTCCGAAAATCTTTTTTGACCCTTTTGAACGTAATACCAAACTAATTTTGTTGGAACCAAAATTTTAAGGATTTTAAAAAAAAAGGGTTAATTATTCTTAGTAATAGCCATTTTTGAATACTAAAAAGCATTAACTCAACGTAAGTCCAATAAATCAACGTCTTACTTTAAAAATTAAAACCAATTTTTCTAACTAATTTTTCATCAAATTGTAACTTCAAGCTAAATCAATTTTTAATTTTTTTACACTAAAATCCCTAATATCTAAAAATTAAAATTTGGCCGGAACGCAAATCACTATTTAATGTATTATTTTTATCTATTTGAATGTAAATAAATAACAATTATTTAATAAAACTAGAAACTCAAGTAGTTTTTTTTTTTTTCGTTATTAAATTAAAATCATTGAAAGACTAAATAATCAATAATTTAATAATAATTAAATTTAGTATTCATTTTAAATAAATCTATTAACTTAGATTTTAATTAAGATAATAAAATTTAGTAGTTATTTTTACTAAAATATCTTAAATTTTAATTACTAAATATATTTATCTTAACTATATATCAAATATTTTATCTAATTTTCACTATTTTATTAAAGATTTAATATATTAATAATTTATTTCTTCTTATATTTAAATAAATATTCTTATATTTATATATATATTATATATAGTATATAAATATAACAGAATTTAATTATTGTAAAATATTTATTAATATATATATACGTATTTAATAATATAGGTATGTTAAATTATAAATACTATATACTAATTAAATATTTATTAATATATAAACAATTATCAAAGCTAGAATTACTATTTCTCGATAAATCCTTTGTTACTTTCTCTCTCTCCCTGAAATTCATAGAATCACCTTGTTTTAATTTAATTCTTGTATTTTATATAGAAACTCGGATATCCATTTCTTTTTTATTATTGTTAAATATAATATTATATTATATATTAAAATTTTAATAATAAATATAATATTAAATATTCCTTATTAATTCATTAAATTTTTATTGGGAGCAAAAAAAAAGGGAATAAAAATTCGAATTTTCAAGGTACCCAAGACCAAAATCCAATAAGTCTAATTTTCAGACCCCCCAATTTTCGGAAAAAAAAGTGCCAAAAAAATCACCAAAAAAGCACTTTTTTTTTTGCCGTTTTTGGCCCTCTTAAGAAACTCAAACTATTTTCGATTTTCGTATGTTAGAAGATTTTTTTTTTGAAGTAAAGTTTT